TTCTGTATATTCCACTTACTAGAGAGGTTCCCAGGGAATTCATTAGAGGAATATTTCCAATAAATACGGTTTGTTCTTGCATATCTCTACCGGTTTTCCAAATTAATCCCGCGGATACATATAATTCAGAAGAGTATGTGAGTGATTCATACACAGCATCTCTTTCTTTTATCAAGGGCTCTGCCAATTGATATGTTGCCACAAATAATTGAAATTCAATTTCTTGGTCTGTATCTTCAATTTTTGGAAACTTATGAAGTTCTTCCATCAAGCCTTGATCAATGAACCTACAAAATCCGTCAAATTGTATCTGACTAAACCCTGGTATTGTATACATTCCCTCATTTCCATCCCGGAACATCTTAAGTTTTCCGTTTATCGAAAAAATCCAACTATTGGCTCACTCTTCGTTGAACCATATAGATTGATCTAGCAACGATGGAATGTATATTTTGCTCATTTGAACAACATGAAATTTTATCCAACCCCATATACATATATACATGTACTAAATACGTATGAACGGAGGAATAAAAAAAAATGTGACTCAAATTCGAATTTGCGACAGATACAAATGGAAATGAATTGATAAAACATTCCTGGAAACAAAATTCTGCCACTTAGACTTATGGAGTCTTGTATAGAATATCAAAATAGATCCAATTTCTACCTTATGATATTACGATCAGATTGGGTACCATAAATGGATTCGGAATTGAATCTGTTCTCTATGAGTGAGATAAAGACAGAATAATCAGGAACCGTCTAGAGTTGACTTTGATTTTAGCACTTAATTTATTTCATCGATTCCGTTGTTCAAAAAATGATTCGCAGAGAGAAAAGATATTTCTACCCATTTGTTAATTAGTAGAATACGATTGAAGTGCGTAAGAGAAGTCATATTTATTAAGTACATGCAGATATAACTATCTAGCTATCCGTATATCCCATCTTTTATCGAAGTTCCCTTGAGGCAACATAGGTCGTGCTATATCCAAATTTCTATTTTATATTCAATATATTCAATGAAAAATGCAAGCACGACGATTTCCTAATAGGAATATGTAGATAAGATACCTGACTAGGTATCCGTGTAAGAATTTCTGTTATGGGGTTTACATATACACATAATTGTTGTTATAATTGAAATTGAAAAGGATTAATTATGGAAAAGAATTGAGACTGATTAGTCGTATATCAATTTGATCTCCTTATGTCATTAAGGAAACCAAATTGGAGATCAAAACCCAAGAACCATTCATGAATTCACAGTCATTAATGCTTCCAATTTGCTCTGAATTTTGGATTCTGTGACTGGAAATCCATTTTTCTCTTTCAATAGAAAAAGGGGGGAAAGCTTTTATTTAGGTGTTGTGTGTTTTGAAATACAATCAATCTAAGAGAACAACAGGATCCAATCAAAAAAAAGAAATGGTTCAGCAATTCCCCAGAATATTTCCATCTATATCTATTTTGTATCGTTTTGGCGGCATGGCCGAGTGGTAAGGCGGGGGACTGCAAATCCTTTCTCCCCAGTTCAAATCCGGGTGTCGCCTGATTAACAAAAGACTCGGAATTTCTTACCCTACTAAACTAATAGAACTCACAAAATTCTTGCCTGGCAGAAGCAGAGGTAAGGGGCGGGGACTGTCGATACCCAATTTTAAGAATCGGGGGGTTGACTTTCAATTATTTCTTCAAAAATCGGGGTGTGACCCAAACCTGTACCATACCAATATGAATTACCAATATAAATAAAGAAATACTCACTTAATTACGGATTGCTGATGCGTTCAGGCCATTGATTTGATTTATCAATCGAATCAAATCCATAGTAAGATTCAATTGTGAGATTCAGAACTACGAAAGTCAGGGACCGTAAATCCGTGTATCCAAAGGAAGGTTCCTAAGAGACTGTAAATCCTTGCTCCTAGGATCCAAGAAGGGGTTCTAGGAAGGACTATAAATACTTCCTAATTACCTTACCCTACTAGTGTTTACTGACTGAGTCTTGAAGTAGATTGGGTAGGCTGGTGGGGAATCCAATTAGGAGTTGTGGAAAGAACTGAAGATACTTTGTATCCATACAAACTCATGAGAGTCTCTGAGTGCTCAGGTTTTCAATTAATATTGTATGGGTGATTGGCTTTTATAGAATAAAAGTGGAAAAAAGTGCTTTCGTTGGGGTAACCCCGCCAAGAATGTAATAGGGTGTCTTCCAATTGTTTCACATTTCACAGAAGTAGAGACAGTAAGGCTTAGATGGGAAATTAGGAGTATGTGATAGATAGTTATATATCTTGATGGTATATTTTTTTTTTCTGCTTTTTGTTTATGAAAGGCAACAATAGGTCTTACTATTCCTACATATTCCATTAGTCACATTCCCTTGAGACTTCCAAGGGGCAACTGTGTATCTTGCTTGTACTTAGTGCTTTCCGATTCCACCAGAAATCATATAGGGACTTGTTACGGGTGTATTCATTGGATTGGTTCATCA